CGCAAATTGAATCAGTATCGAAAGGAAGTGCTAAATAATTTCTTTTTCCTTTCCTTTATCTGTTGATGTAAAATGATGCTGTATTTAATATAAAATTCTTACAATGAAAGAGATTATCATATTTCCACAATTCAATTTTAAGTGGATGGGAGATCTAGAAATTTCTTTTTCATGGTTGTAGAGGCAGTTTTTGTTAGAATCCCCCCTTTTTATTTTAAGGAATTTGTTAATTGTCCAGTAACAAATATGATTCGATGAAAGAAAGTGAAAAAAGAATAAAATAATTGGAATCAATAGTTGTAATGAATTGTTGGATTGGATCTCAATCCAAATTTGGATCTAGCTACAAGGAAGAGACTTTATTTTAAAATATCGAACGAGGAAACATAGTATTCCATAAAAATGGAATTCAAAATAATAATTCAAAAAGAGTTTCGTTTTTAAATGAAGTTACACGATCCAGTTCGTTTATTCTCGACGACTTGGTTGATAGGAATCGCGAGATGGCTAGATCTTAGAAATGATGAATCGGTTTCATTTTATATGCCTGTTACTTTCTCTTTTTTCGTGCCGTCTATAATGATAGATGAATCCAAAACTTTCAATTGGACTTATTATTTCAATTGGTATTTTTGTATATCTTCCTATGTTAGAAAAATGGAAACTTAGGTAAATACTTTAGAAACATATGTATAAAAATACCATATTTCATTTAGCCCTTTCATGCTTATTATAACCAGTTATTTCGGTTTTCTACTAGTGGCTTTAACTATAACTTCAGCTTTATTTATTGGTCTGAGCAAGATACGACTTATTTAAAATTTCTATTTGAAAGAAACAATTCAGAAAGGAAATGCTTCTGTGAGATTCTGTGTATTCTAGAGTTATTTACCATGTCAATTGTCAATTCTTGGTCATTGAGATTCACATCAATTCGGATTAATATTTAGGTATAGATATTACCGCTTTTTTTCTCCTTTTCAAAAAATTGAAATGATTGAAGTTTTTCTATTTGGAATCGTGTTAGGTCTAATTCCTATTACTTTGGCTGGATTATTCGTAACTGCATATTTACAATACAGGCGTGGCGATCAGTTGGACCTTTGATTAATTCACATTTCTTTTTTTGATTGGCCTCCTCCTTTCTTTAATCCACAGGAGGTTAAATTCTAATTGTTGTGCAAGCGACTGAATCCATTTCAGTCTAATTGAATTCATGAAGAAAAAATCACGCTCTGTAGGATTTGAACCTACGACATCGGGTTTTGGAGACCCACGTTCTACCGAACTGAACTAAGAGCGCTTTCTTATCAGAATAGAAAAGGATGTAAAGAAAATATTTTTTTTAAACTAATCCATTTTCATTTTATATCTATATATTCTATAGTTTCATAAAAATGAACTTCCGCGCAACGCAATTTGAATCGATCTCAGCTGATTCCTCGTTACTGCTCAACGGGGCAGTAATAGGTAGGGATGACAGGATTTGAACCCGTGACATTTTGTACCCAAAACAAACGCGCTACCAAGCTGCGCCACATCCCTTCAAATTGTTCTACAGTATAATTGTAGAGAATTCCTTTCTTGTTTTCCACATCCCTATTTCCTGCATTGAGACACACAGCTTTTCTGTCCATTTCGTCTTTTTTGGCCTCATTTAACATATTTTTACATATAATAATAAGAAAAGGAAATCTTATGGATCGTTGTACATTTCAATTGGAATTAGGGATTCCGTGTACAACTCTAAGCGGCCCTTAACTACATATGCATCTAATCATATATGCATTATCTTTATGTATTACAAAAAAAGGAGGTTTTTCAATGCGAGATCTAAAAACATATCTTTCCGTGGCCCCAGTACTAAGTACGTTATGGTTCGGGGCTTTAGCAGGTATATTGATAGAGATTAATCGTTTTTTCCCCGATGCGTTGACATTCCCCTTTTTTTCATTCTAGCTATTGACACCGGAAGGAATGAAGAAGATTAGAAATAGAATCAAATATCTGTGACTAATCCCCCCTCCCTCTTTTCTCTTTTTTCCCTTTTTTTTTCTAATTTTTAGAATTTAGAATAAGGGACGAAAGAGAAAGAATAAAAATGGATTCAACGTCTGCGAGACTCAGGTTCAAATTCGAATTAAAAATAGAGACGTGGGGGTAGAGTAGGAAAATCGGGGTCTAGGGCAAGAATACAAGATCTTTAACTGCCCTTCGGAGTTAAATAGAATTTCGAACTCATTCTCATTGTCTTACTTATTATTTACTATGGCTTTTATGGCTTTGCTTTGATTTAATTAATTTTGATCTTTTAGAGTTGGATTTCAAGTTAATAACTTTTATTTTTCCTTCCTTTCTTTTTCTTCATTTCGAATAAAAATAGAAGAGTTGAGTAAATCAAAAATCCAAAGGAGGTTCATGGCCAAGAGAAAAGATGCGCGGGTAACGGTAATTTTGGAATGTACCAGTTGTATACAAAACGGTGTTAAGAAGGTATCAACGGGTATTTCCAGATATATTACTCAAAAGAACCGGCACAATACGCCCAATCGATTAGAATTGAGAAAATTCTGTCCCTATTGTTACAAACATATGATTCATGGGGAAATAAAGAAATAGATTGAACCGAGTATGTCTTATCCTTGAAAGGAGAAAAATGACATTATATAGAACACATTGAAATATAAATAGAAGATATTGCATTTAAATAAAAAGAATCCTATTTGGAGTTAAAATTACAATTAAGAAATATTTCGGGATAAGAAATAAACTAAACAAACAAACCATGGATAAATCCAAGCGACCTTTTCTTAAATCCAAGCGATCTTTTCGTAGGCGTTTGCCCCCGATTCAATCGGGGGATCGAATTGATTATAGAAACATGAGTTTAATTAGTCGATTTATTAGTGAACAGGGAAAAATATTATCTAGACGAGTAAATAGATTGACCTTGAAACAACAACGATTAATTACTATTGCTATAAAACAAGCTCGTATTTTATCTTTGTTACCTTTTCTCAATAATGAGAAACAATTTGAAAGAATCGAGTCGACCACTAGAACTACTGGTCTTAGAACCAGAAATAAATAGGCTTATTTTTTGTTCACTTCAATCAGAATTCCAATTTGAACTCAAACATGGATTGGTGTTTTATTTGACAAATCTTAGAATCCAAATTATTGTGTCGTAAAAAAAAAAACGAATCGGAAAAAAAAAAGATTTTTTTATTGAACGTGTTCATTCATTTTGACTACTTTAGCGCATTTCTCATAGTAATTTTGACTTCAACTCCACCCTCCCGGAGTTCATTCTCCGGGGAACCCCATTTAAATTATTTCGGTGTATTCTTTCCAATCTACTTTTTCTCTGATTTCGTTGGAAATCATATAAAGACAATTCCTATTTGATATAGCTATTTGGGCCAGTATTTTACGATTAAGAAGCAACTGCCTCTTATATAGATCATGTATTAATTTACTATAACTATAAGATACTCCCTTTTCTCGAATTACTGCGTTTATTCGAGTGATCCACAAACGACGAAAATTTCTCTTTTGCTTATCTCTATCCCGATGAGCCGAAACCAAAGCTCTTATTTTCTGTTGAGTAATAGTTCGAGTAAGTCTTGAGTGAGATCCTCGAAAACTTGATGCAAATAAACGAATTTTTGTTCTACGTTTCCGGGCTATATATCCGCGTTTAACTCTAGTCATTGAATAAATAAAATTTTGACAAATAACTAATTGATTTTTTTCTTTCAGTTATTATTTTTCCCGTCCTGGCCTATTAATAACTAATAACCAAACGGATTTTTCCAATGTATAAAATACAAATTCCAATGGCTTTGGCTACTATAACCTTCCCGACCACGATTTTTTCTTTTTTGGGGTATTTTACTGGGAAATATGAAAGAAATTGTGGGTTTCCTCGTTTCTATGGTTACTTCTTAAACGGTGAGGTCTTCTCTATACACCGGAGCCCTTACTTCATTTAATATTTCATCAATGTTATTGGTAACTTGTATAGTTCACACCACACTCTTTGGCTCTACCTATGAATTATCCAGTAACAGGTCTTTCACAATGAGACCCGCCTATACAGTAACGGTATTTAATTAGGAAAGTTAGCTGGGTAGCTGACCCTCGTAGTCCGTTCTTGACTGAGCGAGAACTTCTTTTTTTTTTTAATTTTAATAAGATTTTTCCGCTTAATGGATAACCAGTTGCTACCAATGGAGAATTGTTTCTCATCTTAAATTCAGGTGATTGAATTTGCACCAACGGAAACCATAAACTTTATACACAATAGAAGGATAGATTTGCTTATTTTTAGATAGTGAATGGAGTTCCTTCTTCCATTCTATCCTATTCATTAGTACTGATCAGTCATACTGGAAGCAGTTTTCTTGCTTTTTCCTGTCAGCTCATGATCTAAACGAGTCGCACATACACCCTAGTACATGTTCCTCGACGCTGAGGACATCCCCGAAGAGCGGGGGATTTCGTGACATTTCGAATGGGCTGTCTTGTATTTCTAATAAGTTGTTTAATAGTTGGCATGTTGAGTCATATACATAATGGGCTGGTTTAGATTGATCCTAACCGGATTTTTTATTTATTTAATAGTAAACTCGGAGATAAAATATCAAATCACAGATTTGCACAAAATCCACTTTTTCATTCAACTGCTACAAGATCAACAATTCCATAAGTTTGGGCTTCTGTTGCTGACATAAAAACGTCTCTTTCCATGTCTTCAGATACAACCCATAAAGGTTTGCGCGTCCTTTGTACATAAACCCTTGTGATGGTTTCGCGTAGTTTCAGCAGTTCTTCCGCTTCCAGGATAAATTCTCCCGTTTGTGCCTCATAAAAAGAACTAGCAGGTTGATGCATCATTACCCTGATAATAGAAGGTTTCTCTATCTGGTGTGATGAAAGAAACAGAAAAGAAAGATAAAGAATAATAGGAAAAAGGATAGAATTGAACAACCGTACGGGCATTATCTTTTATGCATTGCATACGGCTCTATAATCAAATTGACCCCTAACTTTTCCATTCAAGAAAGATAAAAAATAGAATCTATTAGCCCCAGATGGGTAAATGATCAAAATGCCACCCTTCTTTTTTTTTTTCGGAGGAGTTCAAAAATACTATGATGGCTCCGTTGCTTTCTATTTTAAAATGGATTTTTTTTGTCTTTGATTCAGCAATCCCAAAGTTTCTTTTTGAGCCAATCAAAAAAATTTGGTTTTTTCGCACTCTTTTTTTTTATAACTTAAATATTGTTAAGAGCCCGTTAGTGTAAAAACAAACAAGTTTGTGACGCTGAATTGGACTTCCGATAGATAAGAGAAAGTCGGAAATATCTTTTATCTCATACTACTCTCTCGATACATAATCAAATCTTTTGAAAAAAAATACAAAAATTTTCATATCGAATTCGAAGTGCCATGCTATTATTACTTAATATTCATATGGCGAAGGCATAGTTTTCTTTTTTCTCTCAAATAAAAAAAACTTCATTGGCGCCAAGCGTGAGGGAATGCTAGACGTTTGGTAATTTCTCCTCCAACGAGAATAAAAGATCCCATTGACGCGGCCAATCCCATGCATATTGTATGGACCTCTGGTCGTACAAATTGCATAGTATCATAAATGGCTATTCCGGGTATTATCCATCCACCAGGGGAGTTTATAAACAAATACAGATCTTTAGTCTCATCCTCGATACTGAGATATACCATAAGACCAATAAGTTGATTCGAGATCTCGCTATCAACCTCTTGGCCTAAAAAAAGTAATCTTTCTCGATAAAGTCGGTTGAGTAGGGTAAAATTGTATTCCTTAGGAACCGTACATGCACCTTTTGATGCATACGGTTCAAAAAAATTGCGAAGAAAAGAATCAATGTATAGATTCCAGTCCTCTTTCTTTTTCGGGTTTTTCTAATTTTTTAATGAAAGGGCTTTTTCTTCGATTTTTCAATAAAGATGAATTTTGATTTCTTCTTTGATAATATAAAAAAAAGGGTAAATAAACTTATCGAATTAACTTCTCATTGATGTATTCTTTCATCGAAATTCAATCCCAATTTCGATGGTATTTTCTTGTTCCTGAATGGGTCTCTTTCATCTTTTTAGGTTTATGCTCTACTCCGGGTAAAGATTCGCCCGATTTTGATTTGCACATATAGGACAAATCTTCCCATCACCATTTCTTTTTGTTATGACTTTACAAATAATCATTTATGATACACATAGTAATCATAGATATATTACCAATTGGGTTTTTTTTTTTAAACGGAGCCTGGATACTTCATTTTTTTCGTCCAGCCAAAGCCAACCATAAATTATTCTAATTGATATAATTCTATGAATTCCCCCAAATAATGCATTTAATTGCACTTCACGCTCCAATTTTTCGATAATTCAATTTCTCTTTCTTGGGCGAAACAGAGGATATCTCGGTCGGGGGAGAGAATGGGGAAATCCCATATGACCCAAGATATCTGACAAGTCGCACTATACGTCAACCCAAGATGCATCTTCCTCTCCAGGACTTCGGAAAGGTACTTTTGGAACACCAATAGGCATGGATTGAAAGAAAAAAGAACTAAATATTATATTTCACTTTGATGTGGAAACGTAACAATATGGTTTTATTGTCTTTATTTTTCTTGTCTTTATAATATTGGCTTTATCATATTTATTTTATCCATAGATTAGAAAAATTTAGAAAGAAAGACAAAATAAATAAAGGAAATTTTTTACGAATAGATCCTTCTAATGATAAATGAAGGATGGACAAATTTTCTCATAGAAAATGGTATCAATCCACCATTGCATATTGGTACTTATCGAATATAGAATAAATCTGCTTCTCTTTGTTCTTACGAACAGAATTCTTCCATTATTACGAATAGAATATAGAATCAATATTAACCTAACCCTTGTTAGGAAAAAATCCCCAGAACAGGGGAAGTCTATAGGATAATCATAGTATAATTTTTTCCAATGCAATAAAGTTACGTAGTGTCTATTTTTCTTCGATAAAGGGGTATTTTCCATGGGTTTGCCTTGGTATCGTGTTCATACCGTTGTATTGAATGATCCCGGCCGGTTGCTTTCCGTTCATATAATGCATACAGCTCTGGTTGCTGGTTGGGCGGGCTCGATGGCTCTGTATGAATTAGCAGTTTTTGATCCTTCTGACCCTATTCTTGATCCAATGTGGAGACAGGGTATGTTCGTTATACCCTTCATGACTCGTTTAGGAATAACCAATTCATGGGGGGGTTGGAGTATCACAGGAGGAACTGTAACGAATCCGGGGATTTGGAGTTACGAAGGTGTAGCTGGGGCGCATATTGTGTTTTCTGGCTTATGCTTTTTGGCAGCTATCTGGCATTGGGTCTATTGGGATCTAGAAATATTTTCTGATGAACGTACAGGAAAACCCTCTTTGGATTTGCCCAAGATCTTTGGAATTCATTTATT